GATCTTTACGGCGCTTCCTCTATCAATTAGATCCTTTATCCATCGAAAAAAGTATCTAGGCATACCTATTTCTTCATACTCATACTTAAAATTTTATGAAGTTTATTTCTTTGCTACAGCTGATAAAAATCGTTGTTTTGGACGATACATATGTAGAAAGCCTATTTTTTTCTAGTATTTATTAAAAAATTTGCTCTTTTTCCCTTTTTTTCTATAGTGGAGATAGTCGCACGTAATGACAGATCACGGCCATATTATTAAAGGCTTGTGGTAAGAATGGGTTTCGCTCTAGTGCACGAAAATAATATTCCAAAGCTTTTGTATGTTCTCCGTTTCTTGTGTGGATAAGGCCTATGTTATAGAGTATATAACTTCGATCATAGGGATCAATTTCTAGTCGCATAGCTTCATAATAATTCTGTAAAGCTTCCGCATAATTTCCTTCGGATTGAGCCGACATCCGTTACGGTCGGCATTTGATTCAAAAAATCTCCGTTTCAGAACCGTACATGAGATTTTCGTCTCATACGGCTCCTCCTTTATGTACATAATGAGACTAATACATGGAATAAAAAAAGATTGAAATATTCTCATTATAAACTGAGTGGGGCTGGTGTTTTTACAAGAAATCTCTAACCAACCTTCTTGTAAAGGACCTTTCCTTAATGTTGATACTAGATAAAAAAGGGGTGACTCCATCAATTTATTTGTCTTAAATGCCGCTTAATTTTCAGGAATTAGTCACTTCAACAGTTTTCGATGGTTATACGGGTATCCAAAACACAAACGAGATGGGTGTTTGTTGTCCCAACCATTCTTGCTAGTCCTGATCCTCATAAGGAAAAAGGATAATTTATAACAAAGTTTTCCTGTTGTTGATTCCGAAGAGTAGTGCCTTTTCCTCTATGCCTACTATTAGTACTAGTGGAGTAGGTTTGACCTAACACAACCATAGGTGTAACCTTTCGCTCAATACTCTATAATCAACAATTGAAGCATTTGAGGTTGCATTAATCGGGGATACACGACAGAAGGGTTTGTTTTATTTATAAACTTCACCTTCAACAAGCGTAGATTTATTTCAAATAATTTTTATTCTTTATATCCCGAATAAGATAATTATCATGCAACTTTCTCCTAAGAACGTTAAAAAATATAAAAAAATTAAATTATAAAAATAAAAGATAAAGTCGAAAATAACTAAAAAAAAAATAATCAAATCGCACCATCTCTGTAATAAGCAAATGCCTCTTTCTCCCCCGAAGTTGTCGGAATTATTCGTAATAAGATATTGGCTACAATCGAAAAGGTCTTATCAATAAAATTTCCAGTTATTCGAGATCTAGACATAGGCAGAAATTCATGCTATAATTTCTTTTAATTACCTTCGTGAGAAAATAATCCCACAACCAAGGGAATTTGACAGTACGAAATAACATAAAAACAGACTCATTAAAATTAACCTTCTACTAAAATTGTTTCTTTTTTGCAGGAATCAATAAAAACTAATAAATATTTGAAGCCGATTAGATTTCATCCAAATGTAAATATAGTTATATTAAGAATATCGGAAAATATTAAGATTTCATCAAAGTTGAAGAATCAACGAATTTATTCGAAGCTGTAGGAAAATTCGAGAAGTTTTGAGTTAATTATGATCCAAAGAGGAAAAAAAGTTGAATAATTGCTCTATAATGGATGAAAATAGACTAACCTTTCATTTTGTGTATATAACGGGTAATACGCTATAGAATCAAATATAAACCGGGGGCCTTTCATGAAGTTGGAATAAATCTCTGGGATAAAAAGTTAGGATAAGTGGTTCTTGTTGAAAGATATAAAATTTGAAAGTAATTTTCTAATTTTTATGAAAATAGAAAAATGGTCTAAACTAAATAAAACGATGATCTAAAGGGAGCCATTAAAGATAGTCTAAAAAAAAGGATCCATCGGTGAAGTTGTTCCAATTAATTGATTTAATCCGGTATAAAAATTCGAAAATAAAATTAGGAGTGCCATCTTCGTAAACATGAATAGATATCTTTAGTTATTGTTTTTAACAGTTTGTCCCACAAAATTATCTAATTTCCCCAGCCTAGACTAAGATTTGTCAAAGTTTTTCTATTTTTTTTAGTTAAAATAGAGTGTACGCATTTATCCAAAAACCCAATATGAATAATCATTCACTCGATTTTTTATCAACTTTCTCATTATGTAGGAGAGATGGCCGAGTGGTTCAAGGCGTAGCATTGGAACTGCTATGTAGGCTTTTGTTTACCGAGGGTTCGAATCCCTCTCTTTCCGTAGTATCCCTCACCTAATTCACCGACGTTAATGTTATTGACCGCAATATCTCAAATCAAATAACAAAGGACACCATTGTTCCAACAGTTAGGGCTTTCTTTGATATGGTTTCGCTATTCCTAATCCCAATTTCTGTAATCTGGAAAATACTAGAAAAAAAGGACAAGGAATTAAAACCTCCCTATCAATCTATGATACATGAATGGTAAAAAATCCTCGGATAAAATCCCTTACTCGGGTGTAAAGGGGAGGCAAAATTGTCCAAATCCTTCTTAATTTTAGTTAGGTTTAAGTCTGACGAGAATAATATTCTACAACTAGCAATTCGTTTATTTTCAAACCGACCCATTTACTATCTAGTATTTCATTGACTGATCCTTTATATTGGAATGGGTGAAGGGTCAAATGTTTTGGCAATTCCTCACGGGAGGATGAATCAAGATAATTTTGAACCAGAGACTTAGATTTTTGTTCATCTCTCACTGTAATAATATCGCGGGGTTTACAGCGATAACTTGGTATATCTACTATATCACCATTAACTAAAATATGTCTATGATTAACCAATTGGCGGGCTTGAGGAATAGTCGAAGTTAGACCTAATCGAAAAAGGATGTTATCCAACCGCATTTCAAGCAATTGTAGTAAAACTTGACCTGTTGACCCTTTTGCTTTTCCGGCGATATGAACGTATTTAAGTAATTGTTGTTCTGTAAGACCATAATGAAAGCGCAATTTTTGTTTTTCTTCTAAACGAATACGATATTGAGATTTTTTACCGGGGCGTAATTGGTTTCTAAAATCGTTTCCAGCTCTAGGCTTTTTAGTAGTTAGTCCCGGTAAAGCCCCCAGACGACGTATTTTTTTGAAACGAGGCCCTCTGTAACGCGACATAAAGACTCCTTATGAAGTTAAATGAAATATAAAATTAAACTAAACTAAACTAAATGATAAATAGAAAAATAGAAAAATTAAAATTATTGTACTACAAAGAAAAATTTGATGAATTGTAGCAATATCCTGGCCTTAATATATCTTAATATATTATATATCTAATTTCTCGTATTAATATTAAATAGAATATTTAATATAATATAAAACTAGTAAATACTAAAAACTCTTAAGAAATATTCTTATTATATTAATATAATAAGAATAGAAACATAAAAGTAAGGGTTCTTTTCTTGATTGATTTAGTCTACATAGAAAAAACTCCTCCTATTTTTTTTATTGGAAGTTCTTACGATAAAATAGAAGGGCGCCGTTTGGTAAAAGGAGAAGAAGTCTTTTCAATTTCTTTGATTTCCCATTTTCAACTGGAGAAAAGCCCGCTATCGGAGTCGAACCGATGACCATCGCATTACAAATGCGATGCTCTAACCTCTGAGCTAAGCGGGCTCACATAATATAAATTGTACACACATAGGAATTTAGTAAAGTACAGGCATCTTAGCTATTTACTCGTCATTCTTAACTCTTCACATAACAATTAATATATCAATATAAAATTTTATCTATTTATCTTATCAAATATATGATTATCCATAATGAATATCTTAATTAGCTAGTAATATTTTTTTTTGAATTCAAAAGATTTGTTAAATTATTCAATATATTAGATATAGTAAAAAAATAGACTTTTTTTTTTCGTTCGGAAAGATAAGAGCTAAGACAAAAACAAAAGACTCGACCGTTCAAGTATACAAAATTGAACGCTAAAAATGATATAAATTGGGTAAAATAAATGTCAAATATATATATATACGTAATAATTATACTATTAGGCATAAGAATAGTATATATTTAGTATACCATATATGGTATGGACCAATATTGTATATTTGATTGATGAATTCAATAGTCCGATTATAATATAACTGAACGAAAAAGCAAAATGTTAGGATAATGATATCCTAATTACAAAGTAAAAAGGGGGATATGGCGAAATTGGTAGACGCTACGGACTTAATTGGATTGAGCCTTGGTATGGAAACCTACCGAGTGATAACTTTCAAATTCAGAGAAACCCTGGAATTAAAAATGGGCAATCCTGAGCCAAATCCGGTTTTATCAAAACAAACAAGCGATAAGAAAAAAGATAGGATAGGGATAGGTGCAGAGACTCAATGGAAGCTGTTCTAACAAATGGAGTTGGCTGCGTTGCGTTAGTAAAGGTATCAAAACTTCATAAAGGATGAAGGATAAACGTATCCGTACTGAAATACTCTATCCAAATGATTAATGACAACCCGAATCCGTATTTCTGTTAATTTTTATGAAAATTAACAGAATTCTTGTGAATCAATTCGAAGTTGAAAAAAGATATCGAATATTCTTTGATCAAAATCTGAAAGAATTTATTAATTGGACGAGAATAAAGATAGAGTCCCATTCTACATGTCAATATAGACAACAATGAAATTTATAGTAAGAGGAAAATCCGTCGATTTAAAAAATCGTGAGGGTTCAAGTCCCTCTATCCCCAAAAAGGCCCATTCAATCCTCTAATTATTTAGCCTATCCTCGCGGTTAAAAATTTGTTATGTTTCTCGTTCATTCTAAGCGGAAATTTTTTTCTTATCCCAAGACTTTTCCATATATTAAAAACGTACAAATGAACATCCTTTAGAAAATAACTCTAAAAAAAAATTGAATAATTAGTAATTCATTTAATTACTAGTACTATACTGAAACTT